TCTTTATCCGCCGAGAAAGCAAGAAGAATAATTGATCAAATTCGCGGCCGTTCCTACGAGGAAACACTTATGATACTAGAACTCATGCCCTATAAAGCATGTTATCCTATTTTCAAATTGGTTTATTCTGCAGCAGCAAATGCTAGTTTCAATATGGGTTCCAACGAAGCCAATTTAGTAATTAATAAAGCTGAGGTTAACGAGGGTACTGCCTCGAAGAAATTAAAACCCCGGGCTCGAGGACGTAGTTATGCAATAAAAAAAGCTACCTGTCATATAACTATTGTAGTGAAAGATATATCTTTAGATGAATATGAAGATATAGATTTAGATTCGTTAAAAAACCCTAAGACAACTATGGTATATGATGATGCGTATAATAGTGAGGTAGTATGGGACAAAAAATAAATCCACTTGGTTTCCGACTTGGTACAACCCAAAGTCATCATTCCCTTTGGTTTGCCCAACCAAAAAATTATTCTGAAGGTCTACAAGAAGATCAAAAAATAAGAGATTTTATCAAAAATTATGTTCAAAAGAATATGAGAATATCCTCCGGTGCCGAGGGAATTGCCCGCATAGAGATTCAAAAAAGAATCGATTTGATCCAGGTCATAATCTTTATGGGATTCCCGAAGTTATTAATCGAAAGTAGACCGCGAGGAATCGAAGAATTACAGATGAATCTACAAAAAGAATTTCATTATGTGAATCGAAAACTTAACATTGCTATCACAAGAATTGCAAAACCTTATGGAAATCCTAATATTCTTGCAGAATTTATAGCCGGACAATTAAAGAATAGAGTTTCATTTCGAAAAGCAATGAAAAAGGCTATTGAATTGACTGAACAAGCAGATACAAAAGGAATTCAAGTACAAATTGCAGGGCGTATCGACGGAAAAGAAATTGCACGTGTCGAATGGATCAGAGAGGGTCGGGTTCCCCTACAAACCATTCGCGCTAAAATTGATTATTGTTCCTATACAGTTCGTACTATCTATGGGGTATTAGGCATCAAAATTTGGATTTTTATAGACAAGGAAGAGGAATAACAAAACTTTCATTGTTTTTCTGTCGATAGAACAAAAAGGAGGAAACTCTTTCATTCTTTTTCTGACCAATCAAACAAATTCCGAATTCTTTAATTCTATAGGGTTGAATAAAAATTGGATTTACTTTTTGTTTTGATAAAATTGCTATGCTTAGTGTGTGACTCGTTGGTTTTTTTTATGGGGTTGGGATTAAAAAAAGACCGGCCCGGTAGTATGAAAACCAACCCATCGCTTCATATTATCTGGATCTAAAGAACCTGTCAAGATATGACAATGACAAATTGGTCATATTTTTGTAGCAACTCAAATTTTTTTAGAATTAAACTTTAATGAATTCTAAGTTTAAAGCAAAATACAGAACAAGAGTGTGGATAAATGGAAGGGTGAGAGAAAGAGATAAAAAATATCTATGATATAGAATTCCAAGATGTAAGGTCTATGAGTTCTCTCATAAAAGACAGTGTAATAAAGCATCAATACTAATTGATTCATCCATAATGAAATATTAAATGAATCCTTCTTATAGATTATAGAAGAAAAAACTCAAGAGCTTCGAGCCAATAAAGACTAAGAAGATTGACTCAAGAATAAATTGAATTAGAAGCTTCGTTGTAAAATTCTGACCTAACCATTTAGTACGAAGTGGTGGGGACGAAGGAACCTGTGAATGCAAAAGATTTTATTGAACAAATGAATCTTAATGATTCACTCGTTGGGATGGCGAAATGAACCGGAAATAAATTCATCTATTCGGAGAAATGACGAACAAGTGCTAGGACTGAAATAGAGACTGCAAGAGTAAATATTCGCCCGCGATTCTTTTTTTTTGAATTGGAATTGGTAAACCTGGATAAAGGACAAAAGAAAATAAAGATTTAATAGGACGTTCCAAAAAAACGATTTTTTGGTCAAATTTTTTATAAAAATGTTCTAATATCTATTCAAATTAATTGAAATTCCCTTTTGAATCCTTTTATTCGCGAGGAGCTGGATGAGAAGAAACTCTCACGTCCAGTTCTGTAGTAGAGATGGACTTCCGAAACAACCATCAATTATAACCCCAAAAGAACTAGATTCCGTAAACAACATAGAGGACGAATGAAGGGAATATCTTATCGAGGTAATCATATTTGTTTCGGTAAATATGCTCTTCAGGCACTTGAGCCTGCTTGGATCACATCTAGACAAATCGAAGCGGGTCGACGAGCAATGACACGAAATGCGCGCCGTGGTGGAAAAATTTGGGTCCGTATATTTCCAGACAAACCAGTTACAATAAGACCCGCCGAAACACGTATGGGTTCGGGGAAAGGATCCCCTGAATATTGGGTAGCTGTTGTTAAACCAGGGCGAATACTATATGAAATGGGCGGAGTAACTGAAAATATAGCTAGAAGGGCTATTTTAATAGCAGCATCCAAAATGCCTATACGAACTCAATTTATTATTTCGGGATAAAAATGTAGAACCAACATAAATGAGTCTTGGGAATGAAAGAAAACCGCAGGTTTCTTTTTTTGGACAAACAATATTTCTTTTATTTTCTTCATCCTTTGCATTGGAAGAATAGACTCAAAAATTCATATGATTCAACCTCAGACCCATTTAAATGTAGCGGATAACAGCGGGGCTCGAAAATTGATGTGTATTCGAATCATAGGAGCTAGTAATCGACGATATGCTCATATTGGTGACGTTATTGTTGCTGTGATCAAAGAAGCAGTACCAAATATGCCCCTAGAAAAATCAGAAGTAGTAAGAGCTGTAATTGTTCGTACCTGTAAAGAACTTAAACGTGACAGTGGTATGATAATACGATATGATGACAATGCTGCAGTTGTGATTGATCAAGAAGGAAATCCAAAAGGAACTCGAATTTTTGGTGCAATCCCCCGCGAATTGAGACAATTCCATTTTACTAAAATAGTTTCATTAGCTCCCGAGGTATTATAAAATAAAATGGGATCCTGATATCCTTGGGATATTTGAAAAGAAATAGATTAAGAACTAGATTAATTCGTAGATTATGTCTCACGCATATACCTTGAAAAATCATATTCATAAACCAATAAAAAAACATGTTAATTATATCCAATTTTGATTTTGAGGCACCAAAAGTTTTACTTCATCATGGGTAGAGACACTATTGCTGAGATAATAACCTCTATACGAAATGCAGATATGGATAGAAAAAGAGTTGTTCGTATAGCATCTACTAATATTACCGAAAATATTGTGAAAATACTTTTCCGAGAAGGTTTTCTTGAAAACGTCAGAAAACATCGAGAAAAAAACAAAAATTTTTTGGTTTTAACCCTGCGACATAATAGAAGGAATAGTAAAAGACCCCATACCTGTAAAAATTTTTTAAATTTAAAACGGATCAGCCGACCCGGTCTACGAATCTATTCTAACTCTCAACGAATTCCTAGAATTTTAGGTGGAATGGGGATTGTAATTCTTTCGACTTCGCGAGGTATAATGACAGACCGGGAGGCTCGACTAGAAAGAATCGGCGGAGAAATTTTATGTTATATATGGTAATCCTTTTAATATCCAAATGGGATCCGAAACCTCTTCCTCTTTGTAAAAAAAAAAAAGAAAGAAAGGGGTGAGTTGTCTAATATCGTTTCTCCTACATTAGTTGATACTTCAAGGGGGCTTTACCTGAAATGAAAGAACAAAAATGGATTCATGAGGGTTTAATTACCGAATCGCTTCCCAACGGCATGTTCCGCGTTCGTTTAGATAATGAAGATCTGATTATAGGTTATGTTTCAGGAAAGATCCGACGTAGTTTTATACGGATACTGCCAGGAGATAAAGTAAAAATTGAAGTAAGTCGTTATGATTCAACTAGAGGACGTATAATTTATCGACTCCGAAACAAGGATTCGAAAGATTAGGTGGTTTTTATTCAATACGATTCGAGATGAAAAATTTCAAGAAACTTATTTTCTACCAAGAAGTAGATTCAGAATTAAGATAAGGAATGACAAATATGAAAATAAGAGCTTCCGTTCGTAAAATTTGTGAAAAATGTCGACTAATCCGCAGACGGGGGCGCATTAGAGTAATTTGCTCTAACCCAAGACATAAACAAAGACAAGGATAATCAGACTCACTAAAGCACTAAACGTACAAATAAAGAATCTGTTTTGACATCAAATGGATATATTCCATATATTTATGACTCATATTTATGAGATGCTACAATATGGCAAAAGCTATACCGAGAATTGGTTCACGTAGAAATGTACGTATTGGGTCACGTAAAAGTGCACGTAGAATACCAAAGGGAGTTATTCATGTTCAAGCAAGTTTCAATAATACTATTGTCACGGTTACAGATGTACGAGGTCAGGTGGTTTCCTGGTCCTCGTCCGGTACTTGTGGATTCAAGGGTACCAGAAGGGGGACGCCCTTTGCCGCCCAAACTGCAGCGGCAAATGCTATTCGTACAGTAGTCGATCAAGGTATGCAACGAGCCGAAGTCATGATAAAAGGTCCCGGTCTCGGAAGAGACGCCGCATTACGAGCTATTCGTAGAAGTGGTATACTATTAACTTTTGTGCGGGATGTAACCCCCATGCCACATAATGGCTGTCGACCTCCAAAAAAAAGACGTGTGTAGAAATGAAGAGTGAAGACATTTCAAGAGAAACAAGAGAAATAAATAATTCAATCAAATAAAATATTATTACTATGGTTCGAGAGAAAGTAACAGTATCTACTCGGACACTGCAGTGGAAGTGTGTTGAATCAAGAACAGACAGTAAACGTCTTTATTACGGGCGCTTTATTCTGTCTCCACTTATGAAAGGACAGGCCGACACAATAGGCATTGCGATGAGAAGAGCTTTGCTTGGAGAAATAGAAGGAACGTGTATCACACGCGTAAAATCTGAGAATGTCCCGCACGAATATTCGACTATAACGGGTATT